GGGTCTTACCGAAGTGCTTTATTTCATTTGATTACTCATGCTTATTCCAAAGCATTATTATTTTTAGGGTCTGGGTCCGTTATTCATTCAATGGAAACTATTGTTGGCTATTCTCCGGATAAAAGTCAAAATATGGTTCTTATGGGCGGTTTAACAAAACATGTACCGATTACCAAAACTTCTTTTTTATTAGGTACACTTTCTCTTTGTGGTATTCCACCTCTTGCTTGTTTTTGGTCAAAAGACGAAATTCTTAATGATAGTTGGTTGTATTCGCCTATTTTTGCAGTAATAGCTTGGTCCACAGCAGGATTCACCGCATTTTATATGTTTAGGATCTATTTACTTACTTTTGAGGGGCATTTAAACATTCATTTTCAAAATTACAGTGGCACCAAAAATACTCCCTTATATTCAATATCTCTATGGGGTAAGGGGTGTTCAAAAAAAATTAACAAAAATTTTCGTTTATTAAGAATGAATAAAAACGAAAGTTCTTCTTTTTTTTCAAAAAAAACATATCGAAGTGGTGATAATGTAAGAAACAAAAATAGGGTACGCCCTTTTTTTAATATTTTTCATTTTGATAATAAAAAGTCTTTTTCTTATCCTTACGAATCGGATAATACTATGTTATTTCCTTTACTTGTATTAGTCCTATTCACTTTATTTGTTGGATCTCTAGGAATTCCTTTTAATCAAGAAGGAACGGATTTGGATATATTATCCAAATGGTTAGCTCCTTCTATCAACCTTTTACATCAAGAGTCAAAAGATTCGACAGATTGGTATGAATTTTTGAAGGATGCAATTTTTTCAGTCAGTATAGCTTATTTTGGAATACTTCTAGCATCTTTTTTATATAAACCCATTTATTCTTCTTTCAAAAATTTAGACTTAATTAATTCATTTGTTAAAAAAGGTCCGAAGAGAAGCGATTGGGACAAAATTTTAAATGTTGTATATGCTTGGTCATATAATCGTGCTTATATAGATGTTTTTTATACATCATCCTTCACCGGGACAATCAGAGGATTGGCTCAATTAACTCATTTTTTTGATAGACGTGTAATTGATGGAATTACAAATGGGGTTGGTGTTCTGAGTTTCTTTGTCGGAGAAGGTATCAAATATGTAGGGGGTGGTCGCATTTCTTCTTATCTTTTGTTCTATTTTTCTTGTGTATCAATTTTTTTATTAGTTTATTACTTTGAAATTTTTTAATTAAAAAAATTTATAATATAATAAATATTATTTTATAATCGTGAATTTTCTGATTGCTAATTATGGAATCTTTTTCTTCTTTAATTTCACTCGATTCGTATACTTTTTCTTCTCTTAATCTAAATAATATAATTGGATTTATTTTTGAAAGTTCTTTTATTTTTTTTTTTATAAAAATAACACTTTTGATAACCCATTTTTGGGTTTCATTTAAAACTTTTCGAGGTAATTTTGTTTTTCCTATTAAAACTCGAAAATACTTCTTTTTTTTTAATTTTCCAATTTTTTTTTCAAGTTCCTTAAAAATGGGTTTGAAAAAGGAAGATCGCTTTCGGGGTGAGCCGAAGGGAAGTTCTGCTTCCATTCCCCAAACTGTTAAAAAACAAAAATCATCTTTTTTCTTTTTCATTACATCTTTATGAGAGGATTGTAGTTTCGATTTGTACCAAGGTTTCAGACAGAAAGGAAATAAGATTTTTATCTGAATACCATCTGTTAACCAATTTTTCGGAAATTCTGTTTCTGATAACGGAACACCGTTATAGGTACATTTAATATGCATCTCTCTATTCCATTCCTGTAAATCCTTCGACCATTCGGGAAATTGCAATAGGAATATACGTCCGATATTTTTTGCAAGTATCAATGAAGGTAAGAAAATATATTTTCTCAAAAAAGATTGAGTTAGTAACATACAACCTCTTATTGCTTGTGCAAATGGAATTGTATCCCAGGCTTCTGCTATCTCTATTCGCACTTGCTCTTTTCTTTTGTTGTTCTCTTTTTCTTCTCTTTTTGTTTGCTCTTCTGTATACTCTAGAATTTTGAATAATTCTCCTTTGCTCACCCAATTTATAAAAATGAGTTTAAGTTTAATCAAAGCGGAGATATTAAAACGAAAAAGAGGGGGTTTTTGAATTCTGTCCAAAAAAAAGGGGGAATGTGCATTTGCTTGAAATAATTCCCAAATAACTATTTTACGCCGTTGAGCTCGCATAGAACCTTTAATTAGGCCTCGTCGAAAATCTGATTGTTGTGAATAGCGTATCAAAGCCATTTCGTCTGTTTGATCGGACGTATTAGTATCCTGATTACTATCAGGATCAGTATTCTCCTTCTCAGTAGTAAAAATTACTACACGCTTGCCTTTTCTTGAACGAATTTGATGACCTAGTGGATCTGGTGCTATGTCTTCTTCATGTTCTCCCGATTGTAGTTCTAGTTCAGTGACTAATTTGTATGACCATCGGGGAACTTTTTTACTGATTTCTTTTAT